GCGCGAAATGAAATCAAAAAAATAAATAAAAAGGCATTGATATTCCTAAATTTTGAATATATATATTTATTTCGGATGGCCGGGCCAATAACAATAAAGTGAACCAAAAAAAGAGTTCCGCAACATGAACTTTGTACCGCGCATATCGCTTATATGGGCTCTAGAGGGTCAGGGGAAGTGAAGAAATAGACTATGAAATAAAATACAAAGAAATTAAAAAAGGTATTGGATTACTTTTTTTGTATTGTATCTGAAATGAATCTTGCCTATTCCCATGGTTCTACCCCTCTATACTTTTTTAATTTTAAACCAACTAAAAAATTTCACTTTTCAGATATCCATATCATATATATTTTTTATATCATATATATTAATTAATAATAATATTAAAATTTCTTTTCGTTAACTATAATATATATGCTCTTGATTGACTCATATAAAAAAATATGGGGCATATCTCTAGACATCCAAAAGTATCTTTTTTTTCAATACACAACTGATAAGTATATATCATGATCTAGGCTAGTAACAAATATGTATACCGATCCATATCGATTAATTTCTATATATATATCAGTATCCATTATTAACCACATGCCAGGAACCAGATTTGAACTGGTGACACGAGGATTTTCAGTCCTCTGCTCTACCAACTGAGCTATCCCGACTTGACTCTTCCCGATACATCATCCCCACACTAGAAGACTTGTTGGATATATGTCAGTCAATTAAATAGACTAAGGCAGGCTCTGGAATTTCTTGGTCTTGGTTGGTGGATCTTAAAAAAGATTTGTAAGTGAAGTTTAACTAAAAAGAATTATATGGACTGTGAATGATTCAATAGGGATTCCTTTCTCATAGATGTTGATTTGAACATATATTGATTGTATATATCCCAAGACTTGCGATAAGAGAAAAACCTTTCCCCCACGATCCATTTGTGAAAGAGTAGAATGTTGGAAAAACATAACTAATGTGGAACCGCTGAAAAAAGGATACAAAAATAGTTAGATAAACAGTTAGGGAGTAAGGCGAACTTTTTATTGATTGGGGATAGAGGGACTTGAACCCTCACGATTTAAAAAGTCGACGGATTTTCCTCTTACTATAAATTTCATTTTTGTCGGTATTGATATTGACATGTATAACGGGACTCTATCTTTATTCTCGTCCAATTAGTTAGTTCTTTAAAAGATCTATCAGACTATGGAGTGACTTATTTGATCAGTGAATATTCGATTCTTATTTAAACTTGGAATCGATTCACAAGAATTCTTCCATTTTGCATATACATATTTCTAACATAAATAATAAAGATTCAGATAGCCTCTTTGATATTTTATTATGTATACGGGTTCATCCTTTCTGTAATTTAAATAGAAGGATTCCTCGATCAACGCAGTCAACTCTATTCGTTAGAACAGCTTCCATTGAGTCTCTGCACCTATCCTTTTTTTTATTCTTGCTTTCTGAATCCCTTTTTTTTGTTTTCTGAAAACCGGATTTGGCTCAGGATTGCCCAGTTTTAATTCCAGGGTTTCTCTGAATTTGAAAGTTATCACTTAGTATATTTCCATACCAAGGCTCAATCCAATCAAGTCCGTAGCGTCTACCAATTTCGCCATATCCCCCCTTTTTTGTTTTGAGACTAGGATCTCGTTGGGATGCCACCCCCTTCTTTCGTTCATTTATTCTGGAGCCGTTTACATTTATTTCATTTTTTAGATTTTCTATATAGAAAAAGCGTCTCTATTTCCTGTTATTTTTTTTTCCTATTATCTATTATATTTTATATATTTGATTGAGGACTTTGATTTGTATTTAGTCCAATCAAAAATGATTCTATCATTGATGTATCTGCAATTCAATATGGATGGATATATACCACATATATATGCCTCTCTTACTCTCATTTTTACCTATAGGTTTGGTATACTCAAACGGTCGATTCTTTTTTTTTTCGACTTATCTCATACCTTTCGGAATGAAACCAGAGGAATGTCTCATTATTTATAATCTAGATTGTATCCTTATAAAATTTTGAAAATTTATGTAATATTTTTTTTATTTCAATTGAAAATTATATACCAATTGTATACCGTTATACATAGAATATATATATTTATATTTATTATCTATATTAGATTCATAATTATTATAATTATATTCATAAATTATAACTTATTGTATTAATATGCAATAGCCTAAGATTCCAGGTAGTTTACTAAAGTCCTCTGCACAATTTATTTTATGTTATGTGTTATGTGAGCCCGCTTAGCTCAGAGGTTAGAGCATCGCATTTGTAATGCGATGGTCATCGGTTCGATTCCGATAGCCGGCTTTTATCTCTTTGTTCTTTTTTTTTTTACATTACATATAATTATATATAATTATATAATTAATAATGATTTCCTCGAAATATCAAAATAAAGGAATATTGAAAAGACTTCTTATTCCTTCTCCAAGGATCACTTATATCCATTATGGCGTAATAATTTCC